GAGTCAGTACACAAAGATTTAAGGTCATTTCTTCAATTTACTCTCCATTTCTAAGTTCGTAGCCTTCGCAGTAGCTTCATCGATGTTACCCACTAAGTAAAAGGCCTGTTCAGGAAGAGAATCAAATTCTCCGGAAAGGATCAATTTAAACCCTCTAATTGTTTCCGCTAGACCAACATATTTTCCCGGAGAACCTGTAAATACTTCTGCTACGAAAAAGGGTTGTGATAAGAAACGCTCAATTTTTCGTGCTCTTGCTACGGTTAAGCGATCCTCTTCGGATAATTCGTCCAACCCCAGGATAGCTATAATGTCCTGAAGCTCCTTGTAACGTTGTAAAGTTTGCTTGACTTGTTGCGCAGTTTCATAATGTTCCTCGCCAACGATTCGAGGTTGTAGCATAGTTGACGTTGAATCTAAAGGATCTACCGCTGGATAGATACCTTTGGCAGCTAATCCTCTTGATAGTACGGTAGTCGCATCTAAATGTGCAAATGTGGTGGCAGGAGCGGGGTCAGTCAAATCGTCTGCAGGTACATAAACTGCTTGAATAGAGGTTATCGACCCTTTTTTCGTAGAAGTAATTCTTTCTTGTAAAGTACCCATTTCGGTACTAAGGGTGGGTTGATAACCCACAGCAGAAGGCATTCGACCCAATAAAGCGGATACCTCGGATCCTGCTTGTACGAAACGGAAGATATTGTCGATAAATAGAAGTACGTCTTGCTCATTAACATCTCGGAAATATTCTGCCATAGTTAAGGCAGTCAAACCAACTCTCATACGAGCTCCTGGCGGTTCATTCATCTGACCATAGACTAGGGCCACTTTGGATTCCGCAAGATTTTGTTCATTAATGACTCCAGATTCTTTCATTTCCATGTAAAGATCATTTCCTTCACGAGTCCGTTCGCCTACTCCACCAAATACGGATACACCACCATGAGCTTTGGCAATGTTGTTGATCAATTCCATAATTAGTACTGTTTTACCCACGCCAGCCCCACCGAATAGTCCGATTTTTCCCCCACGACGATAAGGGGCCAAAAGATCTACTACTTTAATTCCTGTTTCAAAAATCGATAATTTTGTATCTAATTGTATAAAAGCAGGCGCGGATTTATGGATAGGAGATGTTGTGCGAGTATCGACAGGACCTAAATTATCAACGGGTTCCCCAAGCACGTTGAAAATTCGTCCTAGAGTCGCTCCGCCGACTGGAACACTTAGAGGATTTCCCATATCAACCACGTCCATTCCTCTCTTTAAACCCTCTGTCGCACTCATAGCTACAGCTCTAACTCGATTATTTCCTAATAATTGCTGTACTTCACAAGTCACATTAATTTCTTGACCAAGAGTATCTCGACCCTTAACCACCAGAGCATTGTAAATATTAGGCATTTTGCCCGGGGGAAAGGCTACATCCAGTACCGGACCAATGATTTGGGCGATACGTCCCAGGTTTTTTTTTTCACGTATCGAAACCTCTGGATCCGAAGTAGTAGGATTTATTCTCATAATAAAAAAATATGTTAAATTTTGTTGCGAAATTTTTCGAATACAGAAAAAATCTGCGATAGCAAATTCATCGGTTAATTCAATAAAAAATGGGAGTAAGCACTCGATTTCGTTGGTACCACCCAATCGAATGTGGAATACAATTTTTTACTTATTCAATGAAGGAATAGTCATTTTCAAGCTCAACTAACTGAAACCTAGTTTTAAAATAAAAAATATATGAATAAAAAAAATTTTTTGCGGAAAGTCTTTGATTTATTTATCATAATAGAATAGGCAAGACTTTGTTTTATCTAGCGAATTCGAAACGGAACTATAGTTAGGATTCATTATTTCGATCTCATTAGCCTTTTTTTTTTGTATTTTCATTTTAGCATATCCGGTTATGCGTCCCATTTATTCATCCCTTTATCAACCCCCCTTGTTTTTCATTTTCATGGATGAATTCCGCATATTGTCATATCTAGGATTTACATATACAACATATATTACTGTCAAGAGTGATTTTATTAATATTTGAATATTCAATATTTGGATTTATAAAAAGTCAAAGATTCAAAACTTGAAAAAGAAGTATTAGGTTGCGCTATACATATGAAAGAATATACAATAATGATGTATTTGGCGAATCAAATATCATGGTCTAATAAAGAATCATTCTGATTAGTTGATAATTTTGTGAAAGATTCCTGTGAAAAAGGTTAATTAAATCTATTCCTAATTTATGTCGAGTAGACCTTGTTGTTTTGTTTTATTGCAAGAATTCTAAATTCATGACTTGTAGGGAGGGACTTATGTCACCACAAACAGAGACTAAAGCAAGTGTTGGATTCAAAGCTGGTGTTAAAGAGTATAAATTGACTTATTATACTCCTGAATATGAAACCAAGGATACTGATATCTTGGCAGCATTCCGAGTAACTCCTCAACCCGGAGTTCCACCTGAAGAAGCAGGGGCTGCGGTAGCTGCTGAATCTTC